TGAAGAATCAAGATTCGTAACCAATCTTTGCCTTATTTGTTGGATTAGGTCTAACTTTCTTGACTAAACTGCAAGAGTGGAACTTTACGAGATGAAATAGGGAAAGACAGAAGATAGAACTTAAAAGGATAATTGAAGTGACTCGTCTTCGAATCAACTTTGGTTGGGGGTTCGAAAAAGGAATAAAAATAAAGTAAATTCAAGGAAGAGCTTTCCTTTTTTTAAGGGGCCCCTCGGGGGGTCGTGGAATGCTTTTCTTCTCCTCTTATTCCATATGGAATACAATCAGTTAAAATAAGAAGGAATAGGGGAATATTCGACCGTTTCAATTCTTTATTTATCTTTTATTCCAAAATTCTCCCGAAAATCCAATTTCATTTTTCAATAGGGTTAGATGATCTAGTTCTTAATATTATTACTTTACTCAACTGACAGATTCCACAACAAATCTCTTGATTCGGAATTAGGGACTCATGTCGCATCTGATGAATCGATTTTCTTTTACACTTCTCTATCTCACTCGATCTTGTTTTTTTGTATTATCTAAAATAACCGATGAATTATGAATTTTCCATAACTTAGGTAAGTGCTTTACCAACATATGTAGTAAAAAAATAAATGGAATTTAACCCTTTCATGCTTACTATAACTAGTTATTTCGGTTTTCTACTGGCTGCTTTAACTATAACCCCAGCTCTATTTATTGGTTTGAACAAGATACGTCTTATTTGAAATGAATTGAATGAATAAGTCAGAAAAGAAAAATCTTTCTTTTGGATTCCTGGTATTCTACGACTCTTTTCCACACTAATTACCAATTATTTTCTTGGTCATTGAGATTCGTGGATAATTTAGACTACTATTTAGGGATAGATCGTACCTCTTTTTTTTTATCCCCTCGAACAAATCGAAATGATTGAAGTTTTTCTATTTGGAATCGTCTTAGGCCTAATTCCTATTACTTTAGCGGGATTATTCGTGACTGCGTATTTGCAATACAGGCGTGGGGATCAGTTGGATCTTTGATTGAGTAATATTTCTTTTTTGATTGACCTCCTCCAGACCAGAGAGGAGGTCAAATTGGAGTTGCAATTCTACTTTGTTTTGTTAAGTTATTTTACTCTGCTTCGACATAAGATAGAGGGAATCACGCTCTGTAGGATTTGAACCTACGACATCGGGTTTTGGAGACCCGCGTTCTACCGAACTGAACTAAGAGCGCTTTCATTCAAAAAGAAAACCCTTTTCTACTCCTAACGTGTCTCACGTACGTATAGTATCTACAAGTTCAAGTTATACACACTTTACTTTAATCGATCTCCTCGCTACTGCCCATAAAGAAGAAAGAAGTAATAGGTAGGGATGACAGGATTTGAACCTGTGACATTTTGTACCCAAAACAAACGCGCTACCAAGCTGCGCTACATCCCTTTTTTTCCAAATTGTTGTACAATGGAATTGTACACAATTCCTGTCTTTTTTTCCACATCGTAATTTTCTTCTCTTTCTCTATCTATATAGAACCTTCTTGTCATTTCTTCTTTTTGGTCTCATATAATCAAGTCAAGGAATGGTATACATCTAAAATCCAATCTAATTTCACCTATAAAAGAAAGATTACTATTCCTTGGTAATGTATAGGAAGAAGGGGTTATCTTTTTCTTTTTTAGGGATAGGAAAATCTCGTCTATATGGTTCATTCTATATATAGAATATTGATTTTGTTTTTTTAGTTAGGAATTTAGCCTAAACAAAAGAAATACAAAAGATCTTGGGCAAAAGTATCTGATCATATATGTATTCCAATAAGGAAGGAGGATTTTCAATGCGGGATATAAAAACATATCTCTCTGTAGCACCCGTGCTAAGTACTCTATGGTTTGGGGCTTTAGCAGGTTTATTGATAGAAATTAATCGTTTATTCCCAGATGCTTTGTCATTCCCTTTTTTTTAATTCTAGTTATTGCTATGCGAGGAATTCTTCATGACATGACGAAAATTTTCCCTTTTTCAATCCTTTTTTTTTAGTATAGGAAGGAAAAAGAAAGAAAAGATGGATTGGGTTGAACCTCAGAGTCATGAAAAATTCGGTAAATCCTATTTTGGAAAACAGAAATTCAATTAAAAGCGGTATTCAAGCTAAGTCAGGCCTCAGAAATCAGAGCATAGAAAGAGGCTGGGCTGGCTACTTAAATGAAAGGATTTCGAAGCAAAATCCTTGCTAATTCGACAAGGATTGTATTCTTTAATTATTTCTCTATTTTTTATTACTTAATTTCAGAATTTCCAAAATTTTTTATTCTAATGGATTTTATTCTTCTTCTTCGGATTCCAAATAGAAGAATAAAAGAATAAGTAGAAGAATTAAGTTAAGTCAATCCAAAAAAGAAAGGAGGTTCATGGCCAAGGGGAAAGATGTTAGAATCAGAGTTATTTTGGAGTGTATCAGTTGTGTTCGAAAAGGTGCCAATAAGGAATCGACGGGGATTTCTAGATATAGTACTCAAAAGAGTCGCCACAATACACCCGGACAATTAGAATTAAAAAAATTTTGTCGTTATTGTCGCAAGCATACGACTCATGGCGAAATAAAAAAATAGGAGCATCGTGTGTTCGATCTTTCCAAAGAACAGATTTCCTATATAGAACATAGATAGAATACAAAATACAAATCAACTCATTTGATTTCAGGTAGATATTATTTCATAGGTATTCATATACTATATATGAATCAAATAATATATGGACCAAAGAAAGACTACTTCTTCTGGATCCAAAATTAATAAAATAAAGAAATCCATTTTTTTTTTCCAATTTTTAAATAAAGAATAAATCATGTATACATCTAAACAACCTTTTCATAAATCTAAGCAACCCTTTCGTAAATCCAAGCAACCTTTTCGTAAATCCAAGCAACCTTTTCGTAAATCCAAACAACCTTTTCGTAAATCCAAACAACCTTTTCGTAGGCGTCCTCGGATTGGCCCGGGGGATCGAATTGATTATAGAAACATGAGTTTAATTAATCGATTTATTAGTGAACAAGGAAAAATATTATCGAGACGAATAAATAGATTAACCTTGAAACAACAACGATTAATTACTCTTGCTATAAAACAGGCTCGTATTTTATCTTTCTTACCATTTCGTAACTATGAGAATGAGAAGCAATTTCAAGCCCAGTCAATTTCAATAATTACTGGTCCTAGACCGAGAAAAAATAGACATATTCCTCAATTAACGCAAAAGTTCAATTCCAATCGAAACTTAAGAAACTCCAACCAGAATTTAAGAAACAACAATCGGAACTTAAGTTCCGATTGTTGATGTTTTATTCGAAAGGGCCAGACCTATATATAAAGAAAGTAATCCAGTTTTGATTCTTGTGTTTGTTATAAGAAAGAAAAATGGGGAAGAAGAAATAGTTTTTTTATTTATTGCAACATGCTCGTTGATTCCTACCACTTAATCTTAATTTATTGTATCTTCCCGGAGAGGGAACTCCGGGAATTCGGTTTTAATTATTCCTGTATATTCCTTTTTTATCCATTTAATTGATGATCTTTATTTTATTGGAAATCGTGTAAAGATTATTTGGATTTGATACAGCTACTTGTGCAAGCATTTTACGATTAAGAATCAATTCCTTCTTGTACAGATTGTGTATTAATTTACTATAACTATTGAATACTTTATATATCCGCGTTGCTGCGTTTATCCGAGTGATCCACAAACGACGAAAATCCCTCTTTTGCCTGCCTCTATCTCGATGAGAGGAAACAAAAGCTCTTCTTACTTGTTGAGTAATCATTCGATTAAGTCTTAAATGAGCCCCTCTAAAGTTTGAGGCAAATGAACGCATTTTTGTTCGTCGTCTCCGAGCTATATATCCTCGCGGAACTCTGGTCATTGAATCAAATTAACCTTAATGAATAACTAATGATTTCTCTTCTTTTAGCCATCCTTTTTCCCATTAATAACAAAACGAATTATTCCGATATATAAAAGATTAATTCCAATGGCTTTTGCTACTGTAACCTTCCCAACCACGATTTTTTATTCTATTCCCTTCAGTTATTTCGCATAGAAATAACAAATTATAACAATACTAAAAAAAATAGTGGGTTCCATCGTTTCTATGGTTCCCCTTTTAAACGGTGAGGCCCTCTCTATACACCGGAGCCCTTTCTTTCATTTTATCAAAAGGTATTGTGAACTTGTATAGTTCACATTCTTTGGCTCTACCTATCCATTATAGAGTAAATAGCTCTTTTCACAATAAGAGTTATCCATACAGTGACGGCATTTAGTTATGAAAGTTGGCTAAGTAGCTGACCCTGTTAGTCCGTTCTTTTAAGATAAAGGAGCATAAGCCTTTTTCTTTTTATTACTATTTCCTCCGCTTAATGGATAACCATTTTCTACCAATGGGGGAATTGCTTCTTATTTCCAATTTAGATGATTGGATTTGCACCAAAGGAAACCAGAAATTCCATATTACCATAGAAATCTAGGATAGAGCTTCTCTATCCTATTCATTGGTACCGATCATGGATACTTCAAAAATTGTCTTATTTGTTTGCACTCATGATCTGAACGAGTCGCACATACACCCTAGCACATGTTCCTCGACGCTGAGGACATCCCTTAAGCGCGGCCGATTTTCTAGCATTTCGTATTGGCTGTCTTGCGTTTCTAATAAGTTGTTTAACCGTTGGCATGTCGTATGTATATAGAAAAAAAGGATTGGTTTAGATCGATCTTAACCTGATGATTGATCATCATGAAGTATTTCTATTTTCTATTAAATCGCAGAAAACCTTAATTTAGGTTTGAAATAAATTTACAAGAAATCTGGCCACTACCAATCCTTAAACATTTCTGGAAACCACACTGGATCAGTATCGCAGTGCTCGTCAATCATTTCATCCCCTACAATATCGACAAGTCCATAAGCTTTGGCTTCGTCTGCTGACATAAAAATATCCCTTTCCATGTCTTCGGATACAACCCAAAAAGGCTTGCCTGTTCTTAGTGCATAAACCCTTGTGATCATTTCGCGAACTTTGTGTAACTCTTCCACTTCTAGGAAAAATTCTGGTGTCCTTGCCCGATAATAAGCACTAGCAGGTTGGTGAAGCATAATCCTCGCGTGAGGGAATGCTATACGCTTGGTGGGTTCTCCTCCAAGCAGAATGAAGGATGCCATGGACGCAGCTATTCCGAGGCATATTGTATATATATCTGGTGTCACCGTTTGCATCGTATCAAAAATCGCCATTCCTGAGATTAGCCACCCACCTGGGGAGTTTATAAACAAAAAAATATCGCTAATTCCATCTTCTATACTGAGATATACCATGAGACCTGTAATATGATTCGTGATCTCGCAACGAATCTCTTGACCTAAAAAAAGTGTCCTTTCTCGATACATAACATTGTATAAGTCAACCCAAGTCGCTTCTTCATCTCCGGGAATCCGGTAAGGTACTTTTGGAACACCAATAGGCATATTAGATTAATATTATTAAATTTAAGTAAGAAAACTACACTTTAATATGGAAACGTAAGAATGGAAGAGAAACAAAGAATCCGCAGTTTATTGTCTTCTTTTTTTTTTTCTTATTCTATATGAATACTATAGATTCTATTAATACGTAGATTGAAATAATACATAGATTGAAAGGTTATATCTATAAGGAAGGTAAGACAGATTGAATAAAGAAAAAGGAATCGGTGATTGGAATGATAAACAAAGATGGACAGGAATCTATTCTTCGTTTTTTTTTCCAAATAGGCCAAGCTACCCATTGCATATTGGCACTTATCGAGTATAGAATAGATCTGCTTCTCTTTCTTCTTACGAACAGAATTGGCTTCTTATTTTTAATGGAATGAAATAAATATTCACGCTTTCTGACACAGAATCCCCTAGAGGGGTTAGGTACATAGGATATGGATAGTCTTTTCCAATGCGATAAAATAAAGTGACATCGTGTCTATTTTTCTTTGCTAAAGGGGTATTTCCATGGGTTTGCCTTGGTATCGTGTTCATACTGTTGTATTGAATGATCCGGGTCGATTGCTTTCGGTGCATATAATGCACACAGCTCTAGTTTCTGGTTGGGCCGGCTCGATGGCTTTATACGAATTAGCGGTTTTTGATCCCTCTGATCCTGTTCTGGATCCAATGTGGAGACAAGGTATGTTCGTCATTCCCTTCATGACTCGTTTAGGAATAACCAATTCGTGGGGTGGTTGGAGTATTTCAGGAGGAACTGTAACGAATCCGGGTATTTGGAGTTATGAAGGTGTGGCAGGTGCGCATATTGTGTTTTCTGGCTTGTGTTTCTTGGCAGCTATCTGGCATTGGGTATATTGGGACCTAGAAATATTCTGTGATGAGCGGACGGGAAAACCCTCTTTGGATTTGCCCAAGATCTTTGGAATTCATTTATTTCTTGCAGGGGTGGCTTGCTTTGGCTTTGGCGCATTTCATGTAACGGGTTTGTATGGTCCTGGGATATGGGTGTCCGATCCTTATGGACTAACTGGAAAAGTACAAGCTGTAAATCCAGCGTGGGGTGTAGAAGGTTTTGATCCTTTTGTTCCGGGGGGAATAGCTTCTCATCATATTGCTGCGGGTACATTGGGCATATTAGCGGGCCTATTCCATCTTAGTGTCCGTCCGCCTCAACGTCTATACAAAGGATTACGTATGGGCAATATTGAAACTGTACTTTCCAGTAGTATCGCTGCTGTTTTTTTTGCAGCTTTCGTAGTTGCCGGAACTATGTGGTATGGGTCAGCAACTACCCCAATCGAATTATTTGGGCCTACTCGTTATCAGTGGGATCAGGGATACTTTCAGCAAGAAATATATCGAAGAGTTAGCGATGGGTTAGCCGAAAATCTGAGTTTATCAGAAGCTTGGTCTAAAATTCCCGAAAAATTAGCCTTTTATGATTATATTGGTAATAATCCGGCAAAGGGGGGATTATTCAGAGCAGGCTCAATGGACAATGGGGATGGAATAGCTGTTGGATGGTTAGGACATCCTGTCTTTAGAGATAAAGAAGGGCGCGAGCTTTTTGTACGCCGTATGCCTACTTTTTTTGAAACATTTCCGGTTGTTTTGGTAGATGAAGAGGGAATTGTGAGAGCGGACGTTCCTTTTAGAAGAGCAGAATCAAAATATAGTGTTGAACAAGTAGGCGTAACGGTGGAGTTCTATGGTGGCGAACTTAATGGAGTAAGTTATTCTGATCCTGCTACTGTAAAAAAATATGCGAGGCGTTCCCAATTAGGGGAAATTTTTGAATTAGATCGGGCTACTTTGAAATCGGATGGTGTTTTTCGAAGCAGTCCAAGGGGTTGGTTCACTTTTGGTCATGCTACCTTTGCTTTGCTCTTCTTTTTCGGACACATTTGGCATGGCGCTAGAACCTTGTTCCGAGATGTTTTTGCTGGTATTGATCCAGACTTGGATGCTCAAGTGGAATTTGGAACATTCCAAAAAGTTGGAGATCCAACTACAAGGAGACAGGCAGTCTGATACCACATTGCTATGGTATCTTTCATCTCTCTTTTTTGATTTGACATGGGAAACATCTCCCATCCTTTCTTTGACTCTTTTTCTTTCTTTATATGGGAAATGATCCCAAATGACAAATGAATAGGTGTGGAAGTTATAATTGTAAATAAACCACGATCGAATCTATGGAAGCATTGGTTTATACGTTCCTTTTAGTTTCGACTTTAGGGATAATTTTTTTCGCTATCTTCTTCCGAGAACCACCTAAGGTTCCGACTAAAAAAATGAAATAATTTAATTGAAGTAAGAAGTCTCCCCATCTGGGAGACTTCTTACTTCAATTAGTCCCCGTGTTCTTCGAATGGATCTCTTAATTGTTGAGAGGGTTGCCCAAACGCGGTATATAAGGCATACCCAGTAAAGCTTACAAGTAAACCAGATATGGAGATGGCGACTAAAGTTGCTGTTTCCATTTTTATAGAATTTCAAGATTACAATGGATCTACGAAAAGATCGTGTATTTACAACTACAACGGAATAGTATACAAAGTCAACACCAATGATTAAATAGAATTTATGGCTACACAAACCGTTGAAGATAGTTCTAGACCTGGGCCAAGACGAACTCGCGCAGGTAGTTTATTGAAACCCTTGAATTCGGAATATGGGAAAGTAGCTCCGGGTTGGGGGACTACTCCTTTTATGGGGGTCGCAATGGCTTTATTCGCGATATTCCTATCTATCATTTTAGAAATTTATAATTCTTCTGTTTTACTGGACGGAGTTTTAATGAATTAGGTTTCTACTAACTAAAACCACGAAGTCATAGTTTTTCCATCCAAAAAAGCCTTTCTACTTTAAGCTCTACATTTCTAGACATTCAGGTAGTTCGACCGTGGAATTTTTTTGTTTCGGTATCTCTGGAATATGAGTGTGTGACTTGTTAGAATTGATCCTATTGATAATACATAGAAAGGGCCTGTTATCTCTATCAAGATGATTCTAATTCGTCGGATATTATTTATTATAGTATCTGGAACACGAAATAGATAGAGTGGATCAAGAAAAAAAAAATGGAACTATGATTCATACTCACTATTCAGACCTCGTAACCAGACTGAAAAAAATTCAAGTAGTTTTTAATAAAAAAAGAAAATTTCTTCCTTCCAAATTTGTTTGCCCAAAAGATAACTTTTTTCTCTCGATTTTGTCGAGTTATTACACCGATTCAATAAATGATCATCAAGCGGTTCTTATTCGAAGAACCCTTGCCTTTTGTTTAGCTTGAGATTCAATCATCGTGGTTCTAGTATAAATCTAAGGTTTTAATTGAACTGATTCATAGGATCGCAACAAGATAATTTCTATCAGAAAACTACTAGAATTTTTGCTTTATTTATTTACTAGTAAAACAAAACAAGAATAAATCCGCATTACGCACAAAAAAAAAAAGAAATCCAAAATAGGGAAGAGAAAAGTCAAGAGGCCTCTAATGACCAACATAAGGCAAAGAAAGAAAGACAGATGAGCCAACTTGAGATTTTTTGGCATTATCATCACAAAGAATAAATTCTGGATTTTTCTTATTTCATATCTTCAAGGCAAATCGACCCAATCCAGTGTCTGATGAAGTTTTGAACCCTTTTTTCTAATATCCGTTGAAAATTTGTGTGTTTCTGCTTGAGCCGTACGAGATGAAATTTTCATATACGGTTCTCGGAGGGGGACTCGGGTTAGTTACCTATCTCAATAAAGTATATGATTGGTTTGAGGAACGTCTTGAGATTCAGGCAATTGCGGATGATATAACTAGTAAATATGTTCCTCCTCATGTCAACATATTTTATTGTTTAGGGGGAATTACACTTACTTGTTTTCTAGTACAAGTCGCTACAGGTTTTGCTATGACTTTTTACTACCGCCCAACCGTTACAGAGGCTTTTTCCTCGGTTCAATACATAATGACCGAGGCCAACTTTGGTTGGTTAATCCGATCAGTTCATCGATGGTCAGCAAGTATGATGGTTCTAATGATGATCCTGCACGTATTTCGTGTGTATCTCACAGGTGGATTTAAAAAACCCCGCGAATTAACTTGGGTCACAGGTGTGGTTTTGGCTGTATTGACTGCATCGTTTGGTGTAACTGGTTATTCTTTGCCTTGGGATCAAATTGGTTATTGGGCAGTCAAAATTGTGACAGGTGTACCTGAAGCGATTCCGGTAATAGGATCGCCTTTAGTGGAGTTATTGCGTGGAAGTGCTAGTGTGGGCCAATCCACTTTGACTCGTTTTTATAGTTTACATACTTTTGTACTGCCTCTGCTTACTGCCGTATTTATGTTAATGCACTTTCCAATGATACGTAAGCAAGGTATTTCGGGTCCTTTATAGGGAAGGCATATTATAGAGAAAGATAATTCGAATTCTCATATATCATATCGGGTAGGTTGTGGTATTTCATTGCTACAAACATGGGTTATTGTAAAATAAGACATGTCATTTGGATACTTTTCTTCAACTCCGAAGTATTTTGATACAAATAGTTGAAGTTCATTTTATGAAAGAAAATAAGGCGGATTATGGGAGTGTGTGACTTGAATTATTGATTTGGCCATGCAGATAAAGAATTGGATCTGCCACATTAGAATTCACAACCAAAGGTGTCTCCGCATCCAATCAACACGTAAGTCCCCTATCTAGGAAGGATAGGCTGGTTCACTTGAGGAGAATATTTTCTATGATCATACCCCGACCATGTCATCCATGAACAGGCTCCGTAAGATCCCATAGAGTAGAAATGGAATAAGTCATATCACATGATCTAATTCTCTATTTATTACACTTACTTTTTTTATTATAGTATGGAAATGCATTCATTTTCTTTGCATCGATTGCGATCCGCAATACTATCGGAGTAAAAGAAGGTATCTAAGGAAGAACATAGGCTAGACTTTTTGATTTGTTATTAGTAACAAGTAAATACTTTGTTTGGACGTAAGAAATTTGCGGTATTGAGGGGATAAACACCAACTAATCAAGAGACATGAGACAATCCACAAAGCAATTGATCATGATCAAATTTGCAAGCCCACTTGGATATTGAGCATTTACCCATAAGAATAGGATTCTTTTCAATGAGTAGTTGTAGGCGCAACTTCGGAAAAGAGAATCTGATAAAGCTTTTCTTACCTAGAGTCATTGAGTCATTATATACCTTATTCTATTATGGATCTTCCACGGTCTTTTTTCTTTCATTCTTGCTCGAGCCGGATGATGAAAAATTTTCATGTCCGGTTCCTTTGGGGGATGGATCCTAAAGAATTCACCTATCCCAATAACAAAGAAACCGGACTTAAATGATCCTGTATTAAGAGCAAAATTAGCTAAAGGGATGGGACATAATTATTACGGGGAACCCGCGTGGCCCAACGATCTTTTATATATTTTTCCAGTAGTAATTCTAGGTACTATTGCATGTAATGTAGGTTTAGCGGTTCTCGAGCCGTCAATGATTGGTGAACCGGCGGATCCGTTTGCAACTCCTCTGGAAATATTACCCGAGTGGTACTTCTTTCCCGTGTTTCAAATACTCCGTACAGTGCCCAATAAGTTATTGGGCGTTCTCTTAATGGTTTCTGTACCAACGGGCTTATTGACAGTACCCTTTCTAGAGAATGTCAATAAATTCCAAAATCCATTTCGTCGCCCAGTAGCTACGACCGTTTTTTTAATCGGTACTGCAGTAGCTCTTTGGTTAGGTATTGGAGCAACACTACCCATTGAAAAATCCTTAACTTTAGGTCTTTTTTAGGGATTTTTCAGGTTGATTCATTCAACCGTGAAGTACCGTGCATAGGTATCTAGGAAATAGTTACTTCCAAGTGAATCCTCCCTAGATACCTAAAATCCATTTTATTATGATCCATTTCGCGAAAATAAAATATAGATTGTGCCAAAGATACAAAATTGTTTTCTTTTTTTTATATTCTAACTCGAAAAAGAAGAAGAGGAAAAAATTGCAATGGATTTAAAACGAGAACTTATTCTTAGGTAAATCAATTGGGAGATGCTTCTCTAGAGTGTCCCATATCTGTTTTCTATCTTCCATACGAAAACTTCCAATTCTCATAAGATCTTCTTCAGTCTTACTCAAAAGGTCCAATAGTGTATGTATATTGGCCCTTTTGAGACAATTATACGTTCTAGAAGGCAATTCTAATTGATCAATAAAAATACAATTCAATGGAATTCCTTTTTTGTTTTTCTTTAGATTAGTTAATTTTTTTGGAAAGGTTAAAAGGGGTGGAGTAAACCTGTTTTTATTTTCTTCGAAACTAGTGCCCTCTTCCTCCGCGTGTAGAAAAGGAAGAAATAAATCAATCAAATTACGAGAAGCCTCATAAAGCGCTTCCTTAGGGGTTAAACTTCCATTCGTCCATATTTCTAGAAAAAGTATCTCGTGTTTTTCATTTCCATTCCCACAAGAAAAAATACTATAATTCACATTTCGAACAGGCATGGATACAGCATCTATGGGATAACTTCCATCTTGAGAGTTCTTTCTGAGTTCCGTGTGATATCCGCGATCTCTCTTGATCTGTAACTCAATACAGAAATCAATGGGCTCTGTCAAGTTAGCTATAGGTTGTGCCATATCAACGATCTCTACGGAAGGCGGTAAGATGATATCTTGAGCAGTTATGTATCTAGGACCTTTGACACAAATTGATGCGTCTCTAACTCCATAGAGATTACTTCTCAATACAATTTCTTTCAAATTTAGTAAAATTTCTTGTACGGATTCTTCAATACCTGCTATTGTAGAATATTCGTGTGGCACGCTCCCAAATTTTGCACGTGTGATACATGTTCCTTCTATTTCTCCAAGTAAAGCTCTTCGCAAGGCAATACCGACGGTATCCGCTTGACCTTTTCTAAGCGGGGACAAAATGAAACGACCATAATAAAGACGCTTACTATCTACTCTTGATTCAACACACTTCCACTGTAGTGTTTGAGTGGATCCTGCTACCTCCTCTCGAACCATAATAGACTAGTATTATTATTTGATCATTGAATCGTTTATTTCTCTTGAAAGCGGTTTAATTCTTTTACAGACGTCTTTTTTTAGGAGGTCGACATCCATTATGTGGCATAGGTGTTACATCGCGTATACAACTTAATCGTACACCACTTTTAGCAATGGCTCGTAATGCGGCATCTCTTCCACTACCAGCACCCTTTACCATAACTTCTGCTCGTTGCAAACCCACTGTACGAATAGCATCTACTGCTGTTCTTTGACCAGCATAGGGTGATGCTTTTCTTGAGCTTTTGAATCCACAAGTACCCGCGGAGGACCAGAAAACCACCCGACCCTGCGGGTCTGTAACAGTTATAATGGTATTGTTGAAACTAGCTTGAACATGAATAACTCCTTTTGTTATTCTACGTGCACTCTTCCGTAAACTAAAACGCGCATTCCTACGCAAACCAATACGCACTTTCCTACGTGAACCAATTTTTGGTATAGCTTTTGTCATATTTTATTATCTCATAAATATGAGTTAGAAATAACAAAAAGAAAAAAAGATACAAAGATATCCGTTTCAGGGTAAAATATATCCTTTACTTTAATTATTTTATTTGGAATTTGGACATTTCCGCGGGTACTTTTTTTACTTTTTAGAAAGTAAAGTTCTTTTTCGAAAGATTACCCCTGTCTTTGTTTATGCTTCGGATTGGAACAAATGACTCTAATTCGTCCACGCCTACGAATCAGGCGACATTTTGTACAAATTTTACGAACAGAAGCTCTTATTTTCATATTTCCGTATTCCTTTCTTAAACTATGAATCTAATCTTTGGGAAAAATAAGTCTCTTCGCTTGAATTTTGGAACTTTGAATTTATTACCTTAGAAAAAAAAAAGAAAAAACTAATCCTTTGAATCTTTGGTATCCTTCAAATCTTCGGTATCCTTCGAGTCTTCGGTACGCTTCGAATCCTTATGGGGAAGTCTATAAATTATACGTCCCTTGCTTGAATCATAACGACTTACTTCAATTTTGACCCTATCCCCCATCAGTATTCGTATAGAACTAGACCGGATCTTTCCTGAAATATAGCCCAGGATGATGGTGTCATTCTCTAGGCGAACGCGGAACATTCCGTTGGGTAGGGCTTCCGTAACTAAACCTTCGAAAGTGACTTTTGCTTCTCTCGGGTTTTTTTTTTCTCTCCTATTTTTTTTTTCTGTCATATTTTTTTTCTCCTATTTTTCTATTTTGATTTTCAAATAAAAAAAAACGTTGTATTTTTATTTGAAAAATAGGAAGTTCGAGATAGAATTCGGGTACTATAGGAGGGGCGATTACCATATATAACATAAGACTTCTCCCCCAATTCTGTTTAGTCGAGCTTCGCGATCTGTCATTATACCTCGAGAAGTAGAAAGAATAGCAATTCCCATTCCGCCCAAAACTTTAGGAATTCCTTGATAGTTGGCATAAATTCGTAAGCCGGGTCGGCTGATACGCTTTAAAAAGGTTCTAGTTCTATATATTCCTTTTCTAGTCTTTCTCTTTTGATGTCGCAAAGTTGAAACCAAGAAATATCTGTTACTTTCCTGATGTTTCCGAACACTTTCAATAAAACCCTCTCGTAGAAGTATTTTAACAATGTTTTCGGTAATATTTGTAGATACTACTCGAACTGTTCCTTTTTTATTCATGTCCGCGTTTCTTATAGAAGTTAGTAAATCAGCAATAGTGTCCTTGCCCATAAGACTCTAATTCTAGGTTCCTCCTAATTTTTCTATAATCAACATGTTTTCTTTTTTTTTCTTTTAATTTTGGATTTTAAAGCATATACGTGAAACACAATCTACTAATTTTTTCTTTGATCTATATCTTGCCTACTAGTATTTATAATACTTCAGGAGCTAATGAAACTATTTTAGTAAAATTCAATTCTCTCAATTCCTCGGCGATCGCGCCAAAAACTCGAGTTCCTTTTGGATTTCCTTTTTGATCAATGATAACCGCTGCATTGTCATCATAGCGTATTATTATACCGTCTTCGCATTTGAACTCTTTACATGTACGTACAATTACAGCTCGAATTACTTCGGATCTTTCTAGAGGCATTTGGGGCACTGCGTCTTTGATTACAGCAACAATAACATCACCAATACGAGCATATCGCTGATTACTAGCAGCTCCTATGACTCGAATACACATCAATTTTCGAGCTCCACTGTTATCTGCTACATTTAAAAGGGTCTGAGGTTGAATCATATTATTTTGATTTCAATTTGTTATTTCAATGCAAAAGGATAAAAGAAATATTGTCTTTCCAGAAAGAAAAACCTGGTTTTTTTATCTTCAATACTCCTTTTTGGGGTTCTATATCTCTAATCGAAGAAATTGACTTCGTATGGGCATTTTACTGGCAGCTATGGAGATAGCTGCTCTAGCTACAGTTTCGGATACTCCGCCCATTTCATAAAGTATTCGACCTGGTTTAACAACGGCTACCCAATATTCGGGGGATCCCTTTCCTGAGCCCATACGTGTTTCCGTGGGTCTTAGTGTAACCGGTTTGTCGGGAAATATACGTACCCATAGTTTTCCACCACGACGTGCATATCGTGTCATTGCTCTTCGTCCTGCTTCTATCTGTCTCGACGTGATCCAAGCGGGTTCAAGTGCTTGAAGAGCATATCTACCAAAACAAATACGATTGCCTCGGCAGGATTTTCCCTTCATTCTTCCTCTATGTTGTTTACGAAATCTGGTTCTTTTGGGGTTATAGTCGATGGTTCTTTCTTAGTTCCATCTCTACTGCAAAACTGGACATGAGAGTTTCTTCTCATCCAGCTCCTCGCGAATGAAATGAGAAAACATGCAAATTTCTCTAATTCCATAATATTCAAAAATATTACGGATAGATGCACATTAATAGATAATAGAAAAAGTTAGGGTTTTTTTAATATTTAATATTGAATTTGTTAAAATAGAAAAATATATAGTCAAGAAAGAAGATCTAGAATATATCTAGATGTGTGTGTCTATTTATCTATATTCTATATTTAAAGTATTCTAATTCAATAAAGATTTCGCGGGCGAATATTTACTCTTTCCTGCCTTATTTGTTAATTTATATTATAACCTTACCAAATAAGGCAATTTTTTTGGTTTGTTCCGCCATCCCACCCAATGAAGTATTAGGATTCTTTTCAATAAAATCCTATGCAGTCATAGGTTCTGTCGTTCCCACTACTTCTCCTTTAATGGTTAGGTCTGAATTCCACAATGGAGCTTCCAAAAAATTTCTTTCCGAGTCAATTTTCTCAGTTTTATTAACCCCGGACGCTCTTTATTATTGCTTAAAATTTCTATTTCTTGTTTCGAGTTACGATTTCGAATTCGCTGTTATTTTTATTATATTGATGCTTTATCACATTGCCTTTTATGATGTAATTCATAGACCATACATATTGGAATCCTATATCTTTCTTATTCCTCTTCTTTCTTTCTATCATCCCTCCTTTTATCCACATCCCTTTAGTTTTGCTTCACAACCTAGAATCCGTTTTCTTTTTTAGAGATAAAATTGCAGTTGCTACAACTATATGATAGATCTACTCATTTATGATAGATGTATTTATTCATATAGTGACTGTTTCTTAGTTAGGATCTGGACAATACGAAGCAATAGGTTGGTTATTAGTTAATTTTCTATAATTACTAAGTTTTTTCTTTTTCTATTTATAGTAGGGTTCAATCAATTTTTTTTGAATCTCCATTTTGACTCTAAAGAAAAAACTAACGAGTCACACACTAAGCATAGCAATTATATTAAAAGATTTCTCAATTTTCATTAAATCTTATAGAAAGAGGTAGAATTTCTTCTTTTTTTTTCAGGGATTTCAGGAAAAATAAGGCTCTTGTCATTTTTTATTCTATCACTGAACAGAATGGGAAGACAAGGCTAGTTATTCTTCGTCTACGAATATCCAAATTTTTACACCTAATACTCCATAGATAGTTCGAATTGGATAGCAGCAATAATCAATTTTAGCGCAAATTGTTTGGAGGGGAAGTCTACCCTTTTTGATGCATTCGGCACGTGCAATTTCTTTCCCTGCGAGACGACCTGCAATTTTGACTTTTACTCCCCTTATATCTGCTTTTTTAGTTAATTCAATGGCTTTTTTCATTGCCTTTCGGAAGGAAACTCTATTTTTTAATTGGAAAGCTATATATTCTGCAAGAATGTTAGGTTGTCTATAAGGTTCTTTAACTTTTTCAATAGCAATATTAAGTCTCTGGTTTACAGAATTAACTTCCTTTTGTAGATCTTTCTCTAATTCTTCGATTGCTCCTTTTTTCTTTAATAAATTGGGGAATCCAATATGGATTATGACGTGGATCGTATCGATTTCTTTTTGAATTTCTATATGTGTAATTACTTCGGAGCTTGAGCCTGAGTCCATTTTTCTATTATGTGTAATTACTTCGGAACTTGAGTCTGATTCTATTTTTCTATTCGAGCCTTTTTTCCTATTCTTTTGTATATAGTTCTTGATACAATTCCGTATTTTTTTATCTTCCTGTAGACCTTCAGAATAATTTTTTGGTTGTGCGAACCAAAAAGAATGGTGATTTTGGGTTGTACCAAGTCTGAAACCGAGTGGATTTATTTTTTGTCCCATATTTTTCTATTCTATTTTTTTTATTGGGAATCGAAATCTTAGATGGATCTAAAGATTATTTAGATTTCTTTACTATATTTAGTACAATTGTTATATGACACATGGTTTTTTTTATGGGAGAACTACGTCCTCGAGCTCGAGGTCTGAATTTTTTCATAATAGTACTCTTACTGACTTCGGCTTTAGTGATGAATAAATTTGCTTTGTCGAAATCCCTATAATGAGTAGCATTTGCTGCTGCCGAATAAACCAACTTTAGGATGGGATAAGATGCTCGATAAGGCATGAGGTTCAGTATCATAACAGTTTCTTCGTAGTAACGCCAGCGAATCTCATCAAGAACTCTTTGTGCTTTGAAAACAGACATATGGATGCGTTTTTGTGCTTTGAAAACCCGTTCGAACTTAAGTAGACGATCGGTTGGAACTTTCCTTGCGAGTTTCCTTAGCCCACTCTTCTTCTTCTTTATTCTAGGGGTATATTTTACCAGTTTGAAACTTGTCATAAATAAGGTTATTCTCCGAAATAAGGTTATTCTCCGCCTACCTTTGTTTTTTTTTATTTTGAATCTTTCTATTCTGAATTCAGTTAACGACGAGATTTAGTATCTTTTCTTGCACTTTCATAACTCGTGAAATGCCGAGTAGGCACGAATTCCCCCAATTTGCGACCTACCATAGGATTTGTTATGTAAATAGGTATATGTTCCTTTCCATTATGAATCGCGATTGTATGGCCAACCATTGCGGGTAGAATGCTAGATGCCCGGGACCACGTTACTATTGTTTCTTTCTCCTCCTTCATATTGACCTTTTCCATTTTTGCCAATAAATGATGAGCTACAAAAGGATTCGTTTTTTTTCGTGTCACAGCTGATTACTCCTTTTTCCATTTTAAAGAGTGGCATTCTATGTCCAATATCTCGATCGAAGTATGGAGGTCAGAATAAATAGAATAATGATGAATGGAACAAAGAGAAAAATCCTTTAGCTGGATAAGGGGCGGATGTAGCCAAGTGGATCAAGGCAGTGGATTGTGAATCCACCATGCGCGGGTTCAATTCCCGTCGTTCGCCCATCGCATTATTGCAAATTCCAAAAATGCAATTTTCCATATTCCTAGTTACGTATTTACTTACGGCGACGAAGAATAAAACTATCACTATATTTTTTCCTTTTCCTAGTTCTTCTTCCAAGCGCAGGATAACCCCAAGGGGTTGTGGGTTTTTTTCTACCAATGGGGGCTTTCCCTTCACCGCCCCCATGGGGGTGGTCCACAGGGTTCATAACTACCCCTCTTACTACGGGGCGTTTACCTAGCCAACACTTAGATCCGGCTCTACCCAAACTTTTTTGGTTCACCCCAACATTACCCACTTGTCCGACTGTTGCTAAGCAATTTTGGGATACCAAACGGACTTCCCCAGATGGTAATCTTAAAGTGGCCGATTTACCCTCTTTTGCAATCAGTTTCGCTACAGCACCTGCTGCTCTAGCTAATTGCCCACCCCTTCCACGTGTGATTTCTATGTTATGTATGGCCGTGCCTAAGGGCATATCGGTTGAAGTAGATTCTTCTTTTCTCTCAAAAAACCCCTTCCCAAACTGTACAAGCTTCTTCCAAAGCATACAGCTTTCTAGATGTATATGACGATCTCTAGACAGATGGATCTTATATGAATCGTATGATGAAGTACCACATGAGTGGATATATAGGAAAGGAATCCAAATCTGCCGAATCGCTCATGTTATGATCTTCTACATCCTAGGTCTCCGCGTTCCGTCATCTGGCTTATGTTCTTCATGTAGCATTCAGATCGAATGACTCTATGAAATTACGTCGATACTTCCACATATTATGGGTAACGTAGGAGACATCCCTATTTTCCCCGGGGGTCTTAATTACCACTGCTTAGCTTTCAATTCGCCTCTGACCATCAAATTAAATGTGAATAACCCGTCCTCCTCTCTTTGAAACAAGGGGCGCTTCCGGTTCTGTGCGTGCTTCAAACAATTTTGTCTTCTCCATATTACCATATCTCTAGAGTCAATAATTTTCTATGAGGAACTACTGAACTCAATCACTTGCTGCCGTTACTCAACAGTTTTCTGTTGAGGTCTATCCCGTAGAGGTAGTCAAATTGGATCAGTGATCGATTTCTAGGTTTCGTCGTAAACCTAATTGGTTACTTCCAATTACGTAAATCAATAGTTCAAACCGCACTCAAAGGTAGGGCATTTCCCATTGATATAGGAACTTTTGTACCAGAAACAATAGTATCTCCAATTATAGCCCCTCTGGGATGTAAAATATATCTCTTCTCACCATCCCCATAGTGTATGAGACAAATGTATGCATTTCGATTAGGGTCGTATTCTATGGTTACGATTCTACCAGATATGTCTTTTTGATTCCGTCGAAAATCGATTTTACGGTATAGGCGCTTATGACCTCCCCCTCTATGCCTTGCGGTAATGATTCCTCTGGAATTACGACCTTTACCACAACGGTGCCGTCCATGGATCAAATTATTTCGTGGATTGGATTTCACTTGCCTGTCTACGGTTCCCTTGCGTGTGCTCGGGATAGGTGTTTTGTATAAATGTTTCGCCGTATTATTAAGTATTCTCCTTTAGTTTTTTTCTCTATCTAGAAGTGGAATAGAATAACCCGGTTGAAGGGTAATGATCATACGTCTGTAATGCATTGTATGTCCCAGAATAGGTCCCATTCTTCTACCCTTTCTG